GATCAAATTCTATTGAGTCTGACTCATAGCGATCATTTATCAAAGAATGACTCTGCTTATCAAATGATTGAACAACCGGGAGCAATTTACTTACGATACTTAGTTGACATTCATCAAAAGTATCTAATGAATTATGAGTTCAATACATCCTGTTTAGCAGAAAGGCGGATATTCCTTGCTAATTATCAGACAATCACTTATTCACAAACTTCGTGTGGGGCTAATAGTTTTCATTTCCCGTCTCATGGAAAACCCTTTTCGCTCCGCTTAGCCTTATCCCCCTCTAGGGGTATTTTAGTGATAGGTTCTATAGGAAGCGGACGATCCTATTTGGTCAAATACCTAACGACAAACTCCTATCTTCCTTTCATTACAGTATTTCTGAACAAGTTCCCGGATAGCAAGCCTAGGGAGTTTGTTCTTGATGAGGAGGATGAGAGTGACTATGATGTTAGTGACTCTATTGATGCTAGTGACTCTATTGATGCTAGTGACGATATTGATACTAGTGACCTTGATAGGGAGTTGCGGCGTATAGAGTGGCTAGCTGAGGATGTGATGAATGAGTTCACGAATATTGAACTGCTGGCGGAAGTAGACCGATTTTTTATCACCCTTCACTTCGAATTAGCAAAAGCAATGTCTCCTTGCATAATATGGATTCCAGACATTCATGATCTGGATATGAATGAGTCGAAGGACTTATCCCTCGGTCTATTAGTGAACTATCTATCCAGGGATTGTGAAAGATGTTCTACTAGAAATATTCTTGTTATTGCTTCGACTCATATTCCCCAAAAAGTGGATCCCGCTCTAATAGCCCCGAATCAATTCAATACATGTATTAAGATACGAAGGCTTCTTATTCCACAACAACGAAAGCGCTTTTTCACTCTTTCATATACTAGGGGATTTCACTTGGAAAAGAAAATGTTCCATACTAATCGATTCGGGTCCACAGCCATGGGTTCCAATGCACGAGATCTTGTAGCACTTGCCAATGAGGCCCTATCAATTAGTATTACACAGAAGAAATCAATTCTAGACACTAATACAATTAGATCTGCTCTTCATAGACAAACTTGGGATTTGCGAGCCCATGTAATACCGGTTCAGGATCACGGGATCCTTTTCTATCAGATAGGAAGGGCTGTTGTGCAAAAAGTACTTCTAGGAAATTGCCTCCTAGATCCTATATCTATCTATATAAAGAAGCAATTGTGTGAAGAAGGGGATCCTTATTTGTACAAATGGTACTTCGAACTTGGAACGAGCATGAAGAAATTAACGATACTTCTTTATCTTTTGAGTTGTTCTGCCGGATCGGTCGCTCAAGACCTTTGGTCTCTACCCGGACCCGATGAAAAAAAGAGGATCACTTCTTATCGGTTCGTTGAGAATGATTCTGATCTAGTTCATGGCCTAGTAGAAATAGAAGGCGCTCTGATGGCATCCTCGCGGACAGAAAGAGATTGCAGTCGGTTTGATAATGATCGAGTGAAATTCCTTCTTCGGCCCGAACCAAGGAATCCCTTATATATGATGCAAAATGGATCTTGTTCTATCGTTGATCAGAAATTTCTCTATCAAAAATACGAATCGGAGTTTGAAGAAGGGGAAATAGAGGAGGGTTTCTTCGATCACATAGACTGGGCTCCTAGAATATGGCGCCCTTGGGAATTTCTATTTGATTGTATCGAAAGGCCCAATGAATTGGGATTTCCCTATTGGGCCGGTCGGGGGATCCTTTATGATGAAAAGGATGAGCTTCAAGAGGAGGATGAGCTTCAAGAGGAGGATGAGCTTCAAGAGGAGGATGAGCTTCAAGAGGAGGATGAGCGTCAAGAGGGGGATTCGGAGTTCTTGCAGAGTGAAACCATGCAGTACCCGCCACGAGCTAGATTTTCCAAAGAACAAGGCTTTTTTCGAATAAGCCAATTCATTTGGGACCCCCCGGATCCACTCTTTTCCCTATTCAAAGATGATCCCTTTGTCTCTGTCTTTTCACATCGAGAATTCTTTGCAGATGAAGATGAAGAGATGTTAAAGGGGCTTCTTATTCTTACTGCCAAAATGGATCCTCTTCCATCTCTATCTAAACGCTGGTTTCTCAAGAATAGGAAAAAAAAGCACTTCGAATTCTTGATTCATCGCCAGAGATGGCTTAGAACCAATAGTTCATTATCTAATGGATTTTCCCGTTCTAATATTCGATCCGAGAGTTCTCAGTATTTATCAAATCTGTTCCTATCTCACGGAAGGCTATTGGATCAAATGGCAAAGACATTGTTGAGAAAAAGATGGCTTTTCTCGGATGAAATGAAAATTGGATTCATGTAACAGGAGAGGGGTTTCCCATTACTTAGCCGGAAAGATATGTGGTCATGAGGATTAAGTGGAACGGAATTGACTGGGTGGTAGAGTCGCGGAAACACCTCTTTCTTCCATGGAGCTAAGCTCCATGGGAGAATATGCTACTGCTGAAACATAGAAGAATTGAAATCTTAGATCAAAACACTATGTATGGACGGTATGAACTGCCTAAACAAGAATTCTTGAACAGCGAACAACCAGAGCTATTACTCACTACATCAAAAAATTTCCTTATTCTTTCTTAATTTAAGAAAATAATTTAAGAAAAGAAACTGTCCAACAATTGTACCCATATCATACCTAATAGATTAGAATTGAATTCGATTAGGAACCTGTCATAAAATGAAAATCAAAAAACCTTTAGTTTTTTCCCGGTCGGGTCAATACGATCATGAAAAGCATTTCAATTTATCTCCCATTTTACATAAAATAGATTTGCCTGGACCAATATAGGATTTTCTTATAGTTTTACTGGGATCGGGTCTTATATTAGGGGGACTGGGAGTAGGATTACTTACCAATCCAATTTATTCTGCTTTTTCGTTGGGATTGGTTCTTGTTTGTATATCCTTATTCTATATTCTTTCAAATTCTCATTTTGTAGCCGCTGCCCAGCTCCTTATTTATGTATGTAAGAGCCATAAATGTTTTAATCATATTTGCTGGCATATTCATGAATAATTCAGAATATTATAAAGATTTGAATCTGTCGATCGTTGGGGATGGGGTTACTTCACTGGCTTGTACAAGTATTCTTCTTTCGCTAATTATATTTTCGATACGTCATGATACGGGATTATTTGGACTACAAGATCAAACCAACTTATAGAACAAGATTTGATAAGTAATAGTCAACAAATTTGAATTCATTTATCAACAGATTTTTTTCTTCCGTTTGAATCGATTTCAATAATTCTTTTAGTTGGTTTGATAGGCGCAATTGCTGTGGCTCGTCAGTAAAAAATCGTTATAACTAGCAACAGCAAACAATCCAAATTTCACTTTTTTCTATGTTATCCCACCTATTTTACAAAAATTCTATTTGAATACTGTTCATGTCTAAAAGGGAGATTCTTTTATTTGATCTATTTTCAATACATTCTTTTGTTCCGTACTTGTTTTGTTCTATTCTAGTCAATCTTGAATCTGTTGAATTTTTGTTCATATTGAAATGAACCAACATTGATAAGGAGTTGGTCAATGATGCTCGAACATGTACTTGTTTTGAGTGCCTATTTTTTTTCTATCGGTATTTATGGATTAATCACGAGTCGAAACATGGTTAGGGCTCTTATGTGTCTTGAACTTATATTGAATGCAGTTAATATTAATTTTGTAACATTTTCTTATTTTTTTGATAGTCACCAGTTAAAGGGAGATTTTTTCTCAATTTTTGTTATAGCTATTGCAGCCGCTGAAGCAGCTATTGGGTTGGCTATTGTTTCCTCAATTTATCGTAACCGAAAATCAACGCGTATCAATCAATCAACTTTATTGAATAAGTAGGAATAATAATCAAAATTAGAATATCCACCACTTTGAATTAGCATGTAGAATATGTTAGAATCTAGATTCTATTTACGAAAATGTAATAAATCAAAGTATCTTAGACACTTTTCATGAGCTGATCCAGAAGTCCATTGATTAGAAAATTTCTGGTAAATCGTTGATTCATCTGGCGTTTAAATATATGATTCATTTCCAAGTTTACTAGATCGAAATTTGATAACGTTCAAAAATTCATAGATCCCATGTCACATTCAGTAAAAATTTATGATACATGCATAGGGTGTACCCAATGTGTCCGAGCGTGCCCCACCGATGTGTTAGAAATGATACCTTGGGATGGATGCAAAGCTAAACAAATTGCTTCCGCCCCAAGAACAGAAGACTGTGTTGGTTGTAAGAGATGTGAATCTGCCTGTCCAACGGATTTCTTGAGTGTTCGAGTTTATTTATGGCATGAAACAACTCGAAGTATGGGTCTAGCTTATTGATATGTTCCGTAAAACCCACTTGAATACATTTTGAATACATTTTCTTTTTTTACTGAAAAAACCCGTACTCAAAAAAAAGAATAAAGATTCTATTTTCGAGCGCGGGTTTTTCTGGTCCAAGTGTATCTTGTCTTTATCACGAATTATTTTCCTTGGTTAACAATAATTGTAGTTTTGCCAATATCTGCGGGCTCTTTAATTTTCTTTCTTCCTCATAGAGGAAATAGGCTAATTAGGTGGTATACCTTTTCTATATCCACCTTAGAACTACTTCTAATGAACTATGTATTTTGTTATCATTTCCAATTGGACGATCCATTAATCGAGCTGACGGAAGATTAGAAATGGATCAATTTTTTTTTTTTTWTTTTTHHTGGAGATTGGGAATAGATGGACTTTCTATAGGACCTATTTTACTGACAGGATTTTTCACAACTTTAGCTAGTTTATTGGCTTGGCCAGTTACTCGGGATTCCCGACTATTCCATTTCCTGATGTTAGCAATGTATAGTGGTCAAATAGGATCATTTTCTTCTCGAGACCTTTTGCTTTTTTTGGGAGTTCTAATTAATTCCTGTTTATCTACTTCTATCTATGTGGGGGGAAAAGAAACGTCTGTATTCAGCTACAAAGTTTATTTTGTACACTGCGGGAGGTTCCTTTTTTCTATTAGTAGGGGTTTTGGGTATCAGTTTATATGGTTCTAATGAACCAACATTCAATTTTGAAACATTAGCTAATCAATCGTATCCTCTCGCACTGGAAATAATATTCTATATTGGAATTGGATTTCTTATTGCTTTTGCTGTCAAATCACCGATTATACCCTTACATACATGATTACCAGACACCCATGGGGAGGCACATTATAGTACTTGTATGCTTCTAGCCGGAATCTTATAAAAAAAGGGAGCATATAGATTTGTTCGGATCAATATGGAATTATTACCCCACGTTCATTCTATATTTTCTCTCTGGTTGATGATAGTAGGCACAATGCAAATAATTTATGCAGCTTCAACATCTCTTGCTCAACGTAATAAAAAAAAAAAAAAATAGCCTATTCCTCTGTATCTCATATGGGTTTCATAATTCTAGGAATTGGCTCTATAACCGATACGGGACTCAACGGAGCCTTTTTACAAATAATAGCTCATGGATTTATTGGCGCTACACTTTTTTTATTGGCAGGAACGAGTTATGATAGAATACGTCTTGTTTATCTCGACGAAATGGGCGGAATGGCTCTTCCAATTCCAAAAATGTTTACGACGTTCAGTATCTTATTGATGGCTTCTCTTGCATTACCGGGCATGAGTGGTTTTGTTGCAGAATTGATAGTCTTTTTTGGAATAATTAGCAGTCAAAAAAATTTTTTAATGCCAAAAATATTAATTAGTTTTGTAATGGCAATTGGAATGATATTAACTCCTATTCTATTTATTTATTATCTATATTACGTCAAATATTCTACGGATACAAGCTATTTAATGCTCCAATTATCACTATTGGATGAGAAAGTCAAAGCTATTCTAGCTAATTCTTTTTATAGATAGGTTTTGGGAATAAAAAAAAAGAAATCCTATTTAAAATGATTTTGAAAATGATTTGCTTTACAATTGAAAAAGGTGAAAAAAATGATTTTTTCTGTTCTTAGGTTTCATTTTTTTTTTTTATTGAGTAAAAAATCAAAATCAAATTGAATTTGAATCAGATATGTTTGGTCTTTGTGAGAACCTTTTGAATCAAGTACAAGTAGCGGAGTGATTCAAAAGGTTCTTTTCTTGGCAGCTTACATTAAGTTTTCTTATGTATATTAAATACTGTCCTATGTTTGTATTTGTTCTGCTTTTTCATTCAATTCGATGTTAATGTAAATGAACCATAGCTATGTAAACCTATTCCTAATAGATTGACTCCAAAATAGCATATCCAAATTATAAGAAAGCCCGCGGAAGCCACAATTGCAGAATTTACACCTTCCAAATTTTGGTTTGTTCGGGTATGTAAAAAAATCGCGAATATGGTCCAAGTAATAAATGCCCAAGTTTCTTTGGGATCCCAATTCCAATATGATCCCCATGCCTCATTAGCCCATACTGCTCCCGAAAGAATCCCTATGGTTAAAAAGAGAAACCCGAGACTAATAATACGATAACTCCAATAATCCAATAGTTGAACCAATTGATACCTGTAATAATTTCGAGAATAAAGAAAATAAGTGTTTAGTAAAATATTGCTTTTGCTAAAAATCTTTATGACTTTTCGAAATGTAATGACTAGAAGGGCTACTGATAATAATGATCCACATAAAAGAGCTGCATAGCCAAATACCATCATACTTACGTGCATCATTAACCACTGGGATTGGAGAGCAGGTACTAATAGCTCGGATTGATGCATTTTGGCTAAAAGACCCGAAGTAACAAAGCCTTGGGTAAAAATAGCACTTGATGCGGTTATTGCACTTAAAGCATTTTTATGCTTTTTAAAATGAAAATAGGAAATCATATGAATAATGGAGAAACTCCATGAAAGAAAGATTAATGATTCATATAAATTACTTAATGGAAAATGCCCCGAATAAATCCAACGAGTGACTAATAATCCTGTTATACAGAAAAGGGTGGCTATCATACCCCTTTCTGATGAATTATATAGTCCTACGACTTCATCGACTAATAAAGTTAAAAAATGAATTGTAATTACAATTGAAACGATCGAAAAGGATATATGAGTTAATATATGTTCTAAAATTGAAAAAATCATAAAATAAAGATTATGAAAAAAGGAGAGGAGAAGGTTTCTCGATTATTATTATAATATTATATGAAATGGAAATTCGAAATTTTTTTTTTTATTTTATTATAGGATTTATATTATACATTTTTTATAAGACGCTATGCCGCCACTCGGACTCGAACCGAGATGCTCTAGCACTGCTTCCTAAGAGCAGCGTGTCTACCAATTTCACCATAGCGGCTTGCTCAAAATAATAATAACTCATGTTTTATTCATATTCAACCCTCGAGACTGAATGAAGGGGTCAATCCAATGCAATATTTATTTTGTAGGAAGCTTTAAAATTGATGAATAAAAACAGGTTTCATTTCAATAGAAGTTTGAGGGTTAAAAAAAGAATCTTTATTATCCTTTTTATTTAATTAAAAATTTCTAGTTTCTTTCTAGTTTCTAAAGTAAAGTAGCAAGAACGGAAGTTTTGTAGTTCCTGTTTTACTAAAAAGGATTTCTAATTTAGAATTCGAAAAAAATGACTTGCTTCATCTTCCCATACAAACATATGATTTTTTTATCACTTTAAATTAAGGCATTATTTGTGTATCCACTAAATAGGAAAAGGTCTCTTTCCCAATTGGGTTTATGGGAAGGATATAGAATAATTCAGAGTAATACTACTTTAGATTCAGAAAGTTACAAAATGAAAATTTCATCAATTAGTTTCAAGAACCCATTGATTTTGACTAAACTAAGGATCTTATATATCTTCTGCTATAATAATCATAAATTATAGATAATAAATACGATTACGATATAGAAAATAGAAATAAAACACTAACAAGTTATTATAATACACAAATAGGAATAGGCGATGGGGAAATAAGAATCCCCCACCCCGAAAAAAAAAAAGAAAAGATGAACACAACTAATTACAAAATTTTTCAAAAATGAAATGTAAATTACTGCGTTGAGTTTTGAATAAAGTTCATAAAAATTATTCAAGTGTTTTGTTATTTATTTGAGATAGAAAAAAAACTTTTTGAATTTCCCGTAAAAAGAGATTTTGCTAATGAAAAAGCTTTCAAAGCTGCCCGATACCCTTTCTTTTTCCAAATATTTTTACGAATATGCTTTTTTGATATAGAAGTACGCTTTTTTGGAACTGCCATTCGAACAAAAAAATGATTTAGTACTATAGTAATATGTGAAAGACATTTATAAAAATAAAAAATGCTTTACTTCATTTTATTCCTCTCATTTTAAATTCTTCTATACTTCTAAATTTCAACAACTCCTGTTAAAAAATAATCGCAGAAATCCAAACATTTATCTATCCTGCCATAAGGCAGGTCGGCTGCTACTCCTCCAATACGAAAATAATTATGCATCATTCTCATCCCAGTCGCAGCTTCGAATAGATCATATACTAATTCTCTTTCTCTGAAAATATAGAAAAAAGGGGTCTGTGCGCCAATATCCGCCATAAAAGGCCCAAGCCATAAGAGATGAGAAGCTAGACGACTTAACTCCAACATAATGACTCTGATATAGCTCGCTCTTTTAGGCACTTGAATATTTCCCAATTGTTCTGGTCCATTTACGGTTATTGCTTCTGTGAACATAGTAGCTAAATAATCCCAACGTGCTCATAAGGTAAAAATTGTATAACTGTTCGGTTTTCCGCAATTTTTTCCATTCCTCTGTGTAAATAACCTAATATTGGTTCGCAGTCAACAACATTTTCACCGTCTAGGGTAACGATGAGACGAAGAACACCGTGCATTGATGGGTGGTGAGGTCCCATATTGACTATCATAAGGTCTCTTTCTGTAGCTGGTCTATTCATAAGTTTTTCCTCGATTCATTCTTACATGAATTGCTGAAAACGAAAAGAAGTTTATCAAAATTCTCAAGATCCAATAAATGAAAAAACTAAGTAAAAATTTTTAAATTAACGATTTTTTAACTCCCGAATATCCAACTCACTAATTAATTCTTTATAGCGTACTCTATTTTTCTTTGATAAGTAAGACAGCAGCCGTTGACGTTTTCCCAGAATTTTTCGTAGACCTCTCTGAGATGAATAGTCTTTTCTGTGCAATTCCAAATGGGAAGTAAGTCTTCGTATCTTATTGGTGAAACTTACTATTTGAAAGTCAACAGACCCCCGCTTTTCTTCTTTTTTTTCTTGAAAAATCACTGAGATGAATGAATTTTTGACCATAAAACAAAATCTTATCCCCTTTTATAATTTATAATTTTTTGATGTGAATTTGATTAATCAGTAATAATAATATTAGTCATTTTGATATACAGAATGACCTTAAGTTCATTATAAACTTCCTACTTTATTTATAGATCTAATTGATAATATGTATGTCATTAAATTAGTATCCTCTTTCAGGATGGAATGTAAGACAATCCTCGCGTCTATCTATTTGTTTTCATATAGCCGACATATTCTATTACCTAATAATATATGTATATATGGCAAAATTCGTGTAAATGGACTTGTAACTAACAAATTTTCAACCGTGGATACATATGTATCCTGACCATACTGAAACGACTGCCATTATGAGTATTAAACCAATAGCGATTCATACAAGCTAAATCTTCTAGTCGATAATTGGGCCAAAGAAAGAACTTCATTTTAATTAGTTTATTTTTATCGATACCGAGATATTTGCCTCTATTTAAAACTTGACCACAGTTTTTTACCTGATTGCAAAATACCGGATTTCTATGTATATCATTTCTATCCCTTGAGTTTAAAAAATATAGAATTCGCAATTCTCTACGGCCTTTAGGGGATAAAAGAGTTTCAGGAACAAAGAAATCATAATGATTTTTGTCTCTATTTTGAGTCATTTTTTGATGTCTTAAAATGGATTCATCAAATTGATTCTTATCAAACCATTCTCGAAATTTTTGATTCCTTTGGTATTTATTCTTATGAACCAAAAAAATACCTATGGTTTGATATAGAATCAACTGTCCATCGTTTTTTATAGACGGATAAGGATAAGTCGGTTCGATAATCAATGCTCCGCTTGTACTTAATTCTCTAGGAGTGCGCCTTTTTAGAGTCCAAATATCCACAGTAAGTTCTCCCCGTTTAAGATAGGATATAGCAACGTCCTTTGGATTTCTCAATCTAAGCAGGAGACAATAGGCTCTAATATTATTGACCATTTTTTTATTTACAACCCTTTCCCAACTCAATTGAAAATACAAAAAACTTTCTAAGAAGGAATAAAGCTCTATAGCTTCGGGGCTCATGTTGGCCTTTTTTTTTCTACGTTGTTTTTTTATGCCTGATCTACCTCCATTTTCATCTGATAGAGGAGCCCCTTCCCCTTGGTTTAGAGGATCTTTTTCTTCTTGATTTTCATTCTCGAATCTAAGAATTCTTTTTTTTTTATTTGATTCTATTAAAGGGTTACTTTCAGTAATGTTTTTCTTAATGTTTTCATTTCCATTCAAATGAAAGTTGAAAAGAAGTAATTTTATTGGTATGATCCCCGGTTTAATCTTATATGCATTATATAGTGGCACAAATTCTGGGAAGAACCAAAGTTCTAGTTCTGGATTCGAACTAATACGACCTACTATTTCCTCATTCATTTCCATCCAATCAAAGAAGGATCTTTTTTTTTTGAATCGGTTGATTTTTGAATTTTTAGAAATTGGTAAATAAAAAGGACCCCTTTTCATTTTTTGATTCTTATTCTTGGTGCCGCTATTGGCCCAGTAATGAATCTCGACCTTATTATTTCTAAGGCAAAAATCAATCATTTTCCACCTACAAAATTTTCTATCTGGAAATTTCTCCTCAGCCATAATATAATTTTCTCCTAGATAATTATAAATAGGTAGCCCATCTGGCATATCAAAAAATTTGCGTTTATCTATCTTGTAATTATTAAAAATCTCTTCTTTACTTTTTATTTGTAATGGTGATCTATAAATATATGAGTCTTTCTTCTCTTCATAATTAATAGATTTATATGAGAAAAAATCATGTCTATGATGTTTTTTAAAATTAGATGATTTTTTATATTCTTGATTCAGTAATGAATCAGGTTCGAAATCATTTTGTTTTTCATCATGAATTAATCCTTCTTTTTCATATGAGTCCCATTTGTTAAAATCGTTTTTTTGAGTCATACAGTGTCGATTGACTTTATTTCGCCATTTTTCTGGTACTAATTTTAGCCAGCTAATCTGAGAGAAATCATATTGATAATGCCCCCTTAACCAGTTTTTCCATTGATTCCTTTCAAAATGCCAAAAGTCTTTATGTCTCAATCCAGAATGAAATATTCCCTCTTTCCGAAAAAAATCCTTTATTTCATTTTTAAGAAAAAGAGATGTTTCATGATATTGAAGGATAGACTTGAATTTATAGAAGTTAATAACTCGAGTTTGCGATATTTTATAAAATACATATGCTTGCGAGAAGGAGGACGAGTTACAAAAAGTTGTTGAATTCTTATTTTGAATATTATCAAGGGAATTTTTTTTAGTTAAAATAAAGTGAAATTTTTTTGTATTTCTTTTCTTAATTCTTTTTTCATTTTCTTTCTTATTGGAAATGGATTTCTCGATCATTTTTTTTCTTGATTCAATAAAAAGTTGTGCATTGGTTCTTGCAATATTAATGATACATAGAAAAAAATCTATGTATATTTTTTCCATGAAAAATTTGATAAAAAAATTAAATTTACGGATTAATCGAGTATTTCTTCTTTTTAATATTTGACAAAATTTTTTTAATGATTCTAATATTTTATTATGATAACTTTTTTTATTAGAATGAATATTTTTTTCTTGAGTTAGAAATCCATTTTTCTTCTCATTTAGAATTCTTTCTAGTTTCTTGTTGATTGTACTTGTTCTCTCAGTCAGATCTTTCATTTTTTTTTCTGTCAGTGAAAAATTTGTCCATTCTGTAGATCGAATTTGAATAGGTGATTCACGAATCATCTGATTATTCGAATCGTCGGTTTTAGTTTCACCCAATTCGTAGTTTTTGATGCTCCATTTTTTTATTTCTTTTGACACCTTTCGAAGAAATTTTGCTCGTTCTTTAAAAACTATAAAAAACTGATTTTTTAATTTTTTCACTTTTTTTTTCAGTTCTTTAAAAATAGGTTCAAAAAATGAAGACCCTTTTAGTTTTCGAGGGGGACCAAAAGGATGGTCAGTTTCCAGTCCAAAAATTGTTAAAAAACAAAAATCATTTTTTTGCGCTTTCTGTGTTTTCAAGGGTTTTAACTTAGATCGGTGCCAAGGTTTCAGGTAAAAAGGAAATAATATTTTTATCTGAATACCGTCTGTTAACCAGTTTTTTGGAAATTCTTTGTCGGATAATTCAACACCATTATA